AGAAATGCCCAGAAAATATCATATTCGTGAAGCAGAAACATAGAAGCACTCCTATTAATGTGGAATATACCGAATTAGTTGATTCAAATTGGAATTCTCAATTCATCCATAACTGCATTAGTCGAAACAACAATTTTGATCAAACCACATAGTTTCGTTTGTTTACTTGTTGTGGGTCATGTATCGTCTCAAGATTCATCCAACGAAATCCCACTTACACTTACTTCGATTCTATTTAGATATGGTGTAGACATATAATGCTATTATACAAATCAAACTCTCTCCTACCTTGCCTCGGGTTTTCTATCAAACAAAAAAAGGAATTAAGGAATTTTTTTTAAAGAATATTTTAAATAATATGAATTGAAATTGAAATAATATTCAAACAATATTATTCAAATAAGATTAAATGAAATATTAAACATAAATAATTTCAATATTCTATTAATATAATAGAGCCAAAGAGGAGGTCTGGCCCATTTTTTCTCTCTCTCTCTTTTTTTTTTTTTTTCTTAGTGATTTAGAATATAGTCAGTAGTCAGATGTAATAGAATTTCTAGGAATTTCCATCTCGGGATTTATGGTATATTCTACGTGGCTGTGTTGGTGTATTCTTTTCATTAAGATCCGGATAGAGGATTATTGTTTCTATTGATTTGATACGGATACGAAAACGGAATGCATCGACCGATTCGATTCTCTCTCCCTGTCCCAGATTTATACTTAATTGATTTGATTCAATCCATTGAATTGTGAGGAACCCTTACATATAAAAACTCATGGGTTCCTATACCCAAATTAGGAAACTTTGGACCTGTACTACCCCGGCCCCGGCTTTACCCCCGAGTTAGAAGTCTTGAAAGAATCATTTCAGACCCATTTCTAGGACTAAAGATCATGATTTGGAATGACTCGAAATACTTATTTATTTAATGTAATAATAACACCTAGCAGGACCAACCAACGAGTTAGGTTTCGTGACAACAAAAAACGTTTCTTTTGAAGCAAACCTACAAAATGGGGCATAGTTTAATGGTAGAGTCGGCTGAATCGTAAATGATTTACAGAAGATACTTCGAATGGAATCATGCGTTGTCGAACGATTCGATAGACAAAATCTCCCCATCCCAAAACCAACTCATAGAACATAGAAATAGAAGAGGGTGCGTTGATACATTTAGGACCAATTCATTGTCTCTAAAACAATGAATTGGGATTGTTGTTCTGCCAAAAGGCGATACGTCGGGGGATTCCTAACTCATCCAAGTTCAAATGGGCCCTAATCTTTTTAGATAAAGCCTGCATTGGTAGAATTGGAATGATGAACAAATTGGATTGGGTAGATTGGAATAAAAAAAAATAAGTTAAATAAGTTATTAAGTATTGTACAGAAAAATGACTACTTGCTTTGCTAAGCCGGTTATACGAAGAAAAGCCTATTGTACAATAAAACTTACCAAAGAGCTTCGTTTTTGAAACTCTGGCTTTTCTACAAATACAAGAACAAGAATAGGTTCTAGATAATGTGACTTACTATTAGATTGAATTTGGATTTGATTTGGTTGGGTCAGGTTGGAGTTTTTCTTGAGCCAGGCTCATGTTATGATTTTGACTTCATAAATTGACTTGGGTATACCAAAGCAAAGGTGTATCACTAAATCTTGGATCATGGACAAATAAAAGAGGAAAAAGGCCGTATGTCATTCACAGACGAAGATTAATGAAGAAGAATGGGTTTGTTTATCCGAGATTTGAAAATACCGATCCGATTGGATCCATTGGAATAAATTATTGTTTTCAAGCCCCGAGGGATCTCCGTGATCCTGTGGGAATGATTCCATTTCTATGGAACAATCAACCGGCCGGTCACACGCACTAATTAGGAAATGAATACAAAAATGTATAGGGCTATACGGACTCGAACCGTAGACCTTCTCGGTAAAACAGATCAAACTTATTATTATCGAAATGATTCGAACTGTTTCAAAGACCCAACATGCGTTTTTTTTTTTGCATTGGGCTCTTTCATTAACTGATAAAAAGATCGGCTAGTCCACCATATTTTTTCTTGACAGGAAGATAACGAGATGGCTCCATGCGCTCGGATTCATTATTTGAATTCTGATCCGGGAGCAATACCAAAGTGTTTCAAAGAAGGGTTACCCTGACGTAGGTCTGCCTCCGGCCTAGATCAACCTAAGTTAAATGGAGTCTCTATCAATCCGCCCCAAGAGTCAAATATGATACTTCATACACCTTAAAGTTCATAGGACGAAAAGAGGTTATTTTGAGGTCCTTATCCTCATTATGCCTAGCATTGAAGGGACTGGGTATTCACCTTATCAATGATCAAACCAATGATGGGTTCTATTTGGTACCTGAATTGGCACCTGAATCGGACCGAACAAAATATTTGTCAGGCTATTGTTCTCTTGTTCCCTCGAATCCATGGAGTAAGACATCGATTTCTCAATAAGATCAATTCTGTTGATTGCATGAT